TTTTATTTTTTGAATCTAGGGACATGTCTCTTAAAAAGAAAAATAATCTTTTTAAGTAGTAAAGTAGTATTAGTCTATAGAACTATGGAGTTAAAACATTTGGGTTGGTTTATGTAAACTTACTATTCTTGTACTGACTACTATCTTGTTTTTGGGGTTTGCCTTGATATCGTGTGCTCATCCTATCTTTGAATCTAGGGACATGTCTCTTAAAAAGAAAAATAATCTTTTTAAGTAGTAAAGTAGTATTAGTCTATAGAACTATTGAGTTAAAACATTTGGGTTGGTTTATGTAAACTTACTATTCTTGTACTGACTACTATCTTGTTTTTGGGGTTTGCCTTGATAGATTGTACGGTAACTTAAATAAGAATATGTAAGGGGGGTAGGGGGGTTTGCGCACATAAACATTGGTTATAAATGTGTGTTTGTGTGTGCGTATGCGTATGCGTATGCGTATGCGTATGCGTATGCGTATGCGTATGCGTATGCGTATGCGTATGCGTATGCGTATGCGTATGCGTGTGTGTATGCGTATGCGTATGCGTATGCGTATGCGTATGCGTATGCGTATGCGTATGCGTATGCGTATGCGTGTGCGTGTGCGTATGCGTATGCGTATGCGTGTGCGTATGCGTGTGCGTATGCGTATGCGTGACTGGGAATTTAAATGTGTGTTTGTGTGTGCGTATGCGTATGCGTATGCGTATGCGTGTGTGTATGCGTATGCGTGTGCGTATGCGTGTGCGTATGCGTATGCGTGACTGGGAATTTGGGATTAAAAAAAATTATGTCCTGTGACCATTAATTAAATAACACCTGTATAGAACTATGCGCGAAGGTCATGTTCATGTTGGGTCTGGCTTCAATTATAATGACTGTGTTAGGGTTGGTAACCCAGTTGAAGCAGGCACCCCGGAAATTAAAAAATACCAAATGCATGACACCACAGTTATGTGTGAGCATGGGCTGATTAGTCATGAATCCATCGAGATGTCTTATTTAAGGGGAAAGAATGGGCGGTTTTAGGTGAGATGGCCCTGAAGAAAGAACCAGATGCCAGGTATAGCTCAAGTATAGTAACCCCCACGATCGATGGGCCCGGAGCGAGCAGAGAGGTATAAGGTGGAAGTGTTGTTGGTTTCTCGAAGCTAGGTAATTAGGGAATGATAATGGTGGTGATATGCATGGTTGCAAGGATAAGGGTGGACTGAATGTTGAGGTGTGGGTAATATGTAAGGGAATAGGGCGCTAGCAATAATTAATTGATACTTGCTTATATGCATGGGGATAAGATGTTAATGTACAATTAAACATAGGATGTACTTATGGGGTAGTGCAATATATGCACGATATACATAGCCGGATGTTGGGCAGGAGGTAGTTTAATTAGAATATCAGCTTTGGGTGTTGATGGTGGGGCTGGGTGTCCTCCTCCTGAAGTCTTAAGGAGAGTGTATCTCCATCTATGGTTTACAAGACCATAATAATAGTTATACTATTAAGACTATCATTTAAGTAGACGATTTTCGATTAAACCGGCAATAGGTATTAGTACAAGAATGAGTAGGAAGTATAGGATAGAGGCCACTTGTCCGATGATGATGAATGGGTGTTCAACTGGTTGACCTCCAATTCAGGTTAGTGTGAGTAGGTCTCCCACTAGGACTCAAAATAAGCATTGACTAATAGGGCGAAATATGAGGCTGCGCTGGTTGGAGGTGTGGAGAAGGGGGAGAATAATTAAAATAAGGATTGACAGGATTAGGGCAAGAACACCTCCTAGTTTGTTTGGGATAGATCGTAGGATTGCATAGGCAAATAGGAAATATCATTCGGGTTTAATATGGGGAGGGGTGTTGAGTGGATTAGCTGGGGTGTAATTGTCGGGGTCGCCTAGCAGGTCGGGTGAGAAGAGTACCAGTAAGAGAAGTAGAAGAAGAATTAGGCATGCCCCTAGTAGGTCTTTGATAGTGTAGTAGGGGTGGAATGGAATTTTGTCGGATTCGGAGATGAGTCCTGTTGGGTTGTTTGAGCCTGTTTCATGGAGGAAGAGTAAATGGACTCCTGCTAGTGCGGCGATGATAAATGGGAGGATAAAGTGGAAGGCGAAAAATCGGGTTAGAGTGGCTTTGTCTACTGAAAAGCCACCTCAAATTCATTCTACTAATGTGGAGCCAATGTAGGGAATAGCTGATAGGAGATTGGTAATGACGGTGGCTCCTCAAAAGGATATTTGTCCTCATGGTAGGACATAGCCTATGAAGGCAGTTGCTATAGTTGCGAATAGGAGAATGACTCCAATATTTCATGTTTCGAAGAATAAATAGGACCCGTAATAGATGCCTCGTCCGACGTGAATGAATAGGCAGATGAAGAACAAAGAGGCTCCGTTTGCGTGGAGGTAGCGGATTAGTCATCCGTAGTTTACGTCTCGGCAAATGTGGGTGACTGATGAGAAGGCTGTTATTGTGTCGGAGGTGTAGTGTATTGCTAGAAAAAGTCCTGTAAGGATCTGGATAACTAGGCATATTCCTAGAAGGGAGCCGAAGTTTCATCAGGATGAGATGTTTGATGGGGCTGGGAGGTCAATAAAAGAGTGGTTAATGATTTTTAGTAGGGGGTGTGTTTTGCGAATGTTGGTCATTAGGTTCTTATAGTTGAATTACAACGACGATTTTTCATGTCGTAAGTCTTGGGTTAAGCCATGTAAGAATTATATGATTTATGATGTACTGTTGAGTGTAGTATTTGTTTTAGGGATGGTAGGGGTTTCTTCTAAACCATCTCCTATTTTTGGGGGGCTGGGGCTGGTGGTTAGTGGGGGTGTTGGTTGTGCTATAGTTGTGGGCATAGGGGGCTCTTTTTTAGGTTTAATGATGTTTTTGGTTTATTTAGGGGGTATGTTGGTAGTGTTTGGTTATACGACTGCTATGGCCACTGAGGAGTATCCTGAGGCGTGAGGGTCTAGTAAAGTAATTGTAGCTGGGGTGATATTAGGGGTGATAGTTGAAATTTTAGTCTTAGGGTGATTGTTTTTGGGAGTAGGTGATGGGGTTTATGGTGATGTGTTGAATGATTTTGATGGTAGCTTGATTGAGTTGGGGGTTGGTTCTGGATTTACTCGAGGGGATTATGCTGGAAGTTCTCTTTTATATGGAGAGGGTAGTTGATTGTTGTTGGTTAGTGGTTGAGTACTGTTTGTTAGTATTTTTATTGTAATTGAGATTGTTCGTGGTATTAGGCAATAAGGATAATTCCAAGGGTAATTGTGATTAGAAAAGATAGGAAGTATAGTTTGATTAGTCCTTTTTGATTTGATAGGTTGATTGAAGCTTTTATTTGTATAGAGGAGATATTTTTAGGGATAGCGCTTTCTAGTCATAGAAGGTCTAAGGAGGTTGAGGCTAATTTCAGGCTAGAATTTAAGCTTGAAAAGGGGGGTAGTCGGTGTATTGTGATGGGGAAAAATCCTAGGAGATTACTGAATTTATAGATTGATGAGGGTGGGTTTAGTTTAAAGTTTGTGGAGAAGGAGTTGATTTCTATGGCTAGGGTAAATCCTAGGATTGTTACTAATGCTGCTATAAGTTTTAGGCAGGGGGGTATAGTGAGTTCGGGTGTGGTTGAGGGTGGGATAAGACTTGATAGGATGAATCCTGCTAGGATGCTTCCTAGTGCTAGGCGTTTGATAGGATTAATTAGGTTAGGGTTGTTTTCATTTGAGGTGATAAGTGGCTGATAGCGGGGTTGACCTATAAATACGAAGAAGATAATTCGTGTGCTGTAGATAGCTGTTATTGAGGTTGCTATAAGGGTTATTAGAAGGGCTCAGGCGTTGGTATAAGAAATGTTAGCGGTTTCAATGATTAGGTCTTTTGAGTAAAATCCTGTTAGGAAGGGTATGCCTGTGAGGGCAAGACTGCCGATTACGAGGGCCGAGGTGGTGAACGGGAGGGATTTGTAAAGGCCTCCTATTTTGCGAATATCCTGTTCGTCATTAAGGCTATGAATGATAGATCCTGAGCATAGGAATAGCATTGCTTTGAAAAATGCGTGTGTGCAGATGTGAAGAAAGGCTAGGTGGGGTTGGTTGAGACCAATAGTCACTATTATTAGTCCTAATTGACTAGAGGTTGAGAAGGCAATGATTTTTTTAATGTCATTTTGGGTTAGAGCGCATAGTGCTGTGAATAGGGTGGTGATGGCTCCTAAGCATAAGGTGAGTGTTTGCATTAGTGAGTTGGTTGAGATAATAGGGTGGAATCGAATGAGTAGGAAAATGCCTGCTACTACTATAGTACTAGAGTGGAGTAGTGCTGATACGGGTGTAGGGCCTTCTATAGCTGATGGGAGTCAAGGGTGGAGGCCAAATTGGGCGGACTTTCCTGTTGCTGCTAGTAGTAGGCCTAATAGGGGGAGGATGTTGGAGGTGTCTGATGAGAAGATTTGTTGTAGGTCCCATGAGTTAAGATTAAGTAGGAATCAGATTATTGTGAGGATAAAACCAATATCACCGACTCGGTTATATAAGATTGCTTGAAGGGCTGCGGTATTAGCATCTGCTCGTCCGTGTCACCATCCGATTAGGAGAAAGGACATAATTCCTACACCTTCTCATCCAATGAATAGCTGAAATAGATTGTTGGCGGTTACTAGAATTATTATTGTGATTAGGAATAAGAGAAGATATTTTAGGAAGCGGTTGATATTAGGGTCAGAGTGTATGTACCATAATGAGAATTCAGCGATGGATCATGTGACGTAGAGGGCCACTGGAATGAATATTAGTGAGAAGAAGTCTATTTTGAAACTGAGGGAGAGTTTTAGGGATTGAATTGTCACTCAATGTCAATTGGAGATAACATAGTCTTGGTTTGAGTGAAGAAAAAGGATTATTGGTAGGGTGCTTGTAATAAAGGCGTACTGGACAGTGGTTTTTACATAGTTAGGGTAGAGAGGTGTTTTATAGAGCGGGGTAAATGATATAATAATAGGGAAGGTAAGGATGAAGAGGGTAATGAGAATAGGGGTATGTGATAGGTTAATTACTTTTATTTGGAGTTGCACCAATTTTTTGACTCCTAAGGCCAACGGATTACTACTATCCTTTAAAAGTCAAGAAAGCCATGCGTTTAGGCATGGGGCAAAGAGTTAGCAGTTCTTTATACTTTCTTGGTGAATAAGAAGGGTTGCGCTCCTATTTCTAGATTCACAGTCTAGCGTTATTTTAAACTATATTCACAATAAGTTAGTCCTAGGATAATTGAGGGGTTTATCATAAGAAGGAGGAGAGGGATAAGATGGAGGGCTATAAGGGAGTTTTCTCGGGTAAAGGTAGGTTTAATATTAGAGATATGGTGGGGGGCTTTTCCTCGTTGAGTTATAACAAGTATATATAGTGAGTATATGGCTGTAATTAGTATATTTAGACCTAGGAGTAAGATAGTTATGTTAGATCAGGAGTAGGAGGCAATGATGGTTATGAGTTCGCCAATTAAGTTAATAGATGGGGGAAGTGCTAGGTTAGCTAGGCTTGCGGCAATTCATCAAGTTGCTATGAGAGGGAGTATAGTTTGAAGGCCTCGAGCTAGGATCATTGTTCGGCTGTGTGTGCGTTCATAATTTGAGTTAGCGAGGCAGAAGAGTAGGGATGATGTTAGGCCGTGTGCTACTATTAGGGCGGTGGCTCCTATAAAGCTTCAAGGGGTTTGAATTATGATAGCTAGGATTACTAGGGCTATATGACTGACGGAAGAGTAGGCGATGAGTGATTTTAGATCGGTTTGACGCAGGCAGATTGAGCTTGTTATTACTATGCCCCATAGAGATAGGAGGATAAATGGATATGCTATGGTTTTGGTTACTGGGTCTAGGATAATTGTGAGACGTATTATGCCATAACCGCCTAGTTTTAGTAGAATAGCTGCTAGGACTATTGAGCCTGCAATTGGAGCTTCTACATGGGCTTTTGGTAATCAGAGGTGAAGGCCATATAAGGGTATTTTAACTATGAAAGCTATTATACATGATAATCATAATAAGTCTGATGATCATGTGGTATTTAAGGGTTTGGCTCAATGTTGCAGGATTATAAAGTTTAGGGAGCCTAGGGAGTTTTGTAGGAAAATTAGTGCAATTAGTAGTGGAAGAGAGCCTAGTAGGGTGTAGAATAGGAAGTAGATTCCTGCATTGAGACGTTCGGTTTGGTTTCCTCAGCGTGTGATAATGACAAGAGTTGGGATGAGGGTGGCTTCGAATATGATGTAAAATAGGATAAGTTCTGATGCTGAAAATGTGATAATGAGAAATAGTTGTAGAAGTACTAGTATGGAGATGTAGGTTTTTTTTCGGGTTAATGTTTCAGATTTTAGGTGATACTGGCTTGCTATTAGCATGAGTGGAAGTAGTCAGGTAGTTAGGATTAGAAGTGGAATCGATAAGGCGTCTGAGAATAATAGGTTAGAGTGGCTGTTGAATGATTCTGAGGTTAGGGTTAGTAATGATAGGGAGACTAGGCTGATGAGGAAGCTATGCATAGTTGTGTTAATTCAGATGAGTGACTTATTTGATAGTCATGTTAGAGGGAGAAGTATAATGGTTGGGATAATAATTTTTAACATTGTAGCAGGTTTAGGTTGTGAACATAGTCCAGGCCGTAGGTATTAGAGACTATTACTAGAAGGGAGAGGCCGATGGCGGCTTCACAGGCTGCGAATACTAGTAAGATTATTGGGAGGACTGTCATCATAGTGAAGTTTATGTTTAGAGTTGTAAGTGATGCTAGGATAAATAGGGATAGTATTATGCCTTCAAGGCATAGGAGTGATGATATGATGTGGGAGCGGTATAGTATTAGTCCTGTGAGGGAGATGAAGAATGCTAGGATAATGTTAATTGTAATAGGTGACATTGTTGGTAATTATGATAGTTTCATAATTTAATGAGTCGAAATCATTTGTTTTGATTAAACTAATTACCAATTCAGTTCATTCTAGTCCTTTTTGGCATCATTCGTAGGCTAAGCCTAGGGCTAGGATTGTGATAAGTAGTAATGCTATTAGTAGTATTAGTTTGAGGTTTGGTGATTGAGTAGCTCATGGGAGTGGAAGGAGGAGAGCGATTTCTAGGTCAAAGAGTAAGAAGGTGATGGCTACTAAGAAGAATTTTATTGAGAAAGGTAGTCGGGCTGATCCTATTGGGTCGAAACCACACTCATAGGGGGTAGCTTTTTCTGAGTAGATGTTGATTTGGGGGAGTCAGAATGCAATGGTGATTAAGAGTAGGGCAGTTGTAAGATCAGTGGTGAGTGTGATTAGGAGATTAATTACTCTCTTTCAGGGTATAGCTGAATCTGGCTGATTGGAAGTCAGCAGTACTGATTATACTAAGAGAGTAAGATCCTCATCAATAAATAGAGACATAAAGGAATAGTCAGACTACGTCTACGAAGTGTCAATATCAAGCTGCGGCTTCAAATCCGAAATGATGGTTTGATGTGAAGTGAAATTTTAGTTGGCGAATAAAGCATACTGTTAGGAAAGTTGAGCCGATGATGACATGTAGACCATGGAAACCTGTAGCTATAAAAAAGGTAGAGCCATATACGCCATCTGAGATGGTGAAAGAAGATTCGTAATATTCGGATGCTTGTAGTAGGGTGAAGTAAAGGCCCAGGGTAATAGTGAGGAAGAGAGCTTGAATTATGTGATTTCGATTTCCTTCTATTAGGCTATGGTGTGCTCATGTAATTGTGACACCAGATGCTAAGAGGATTGCGGTGTTTAATAGGGGAATTTCTAGGGGGTTAAGAGGGTGAATGCCAGTTGGTGGTCAGCAGCCTCCTAGTTCGGGGGTAGGGGCTAGACTAGAGTGGTAAAAGGCTCAGAAAAATCCTGCGAAAAAGAAGACTTCAGAAATAATAAATAACACTATTCCGTAGCGTAGGCCTTTTTGAACGATAGGAGTGTGGTGACCTTGGAATGTGCTTTCTCGGATAATGTCTCGTCATCATTGGTATATGGTGAGGGTGTTGGTGATTAGGCCTAGTGTTAATAAAGCTAGGGAGTTAAAGTGGAATCATATGATAAGACCTGATGTTATAAGTAGGGCTGATAGGGCTCCTGTGAGAGGTCAGGGACTTGGGTTGACTATGTGATATGCGTGAGTCTGGTGGGTCATTATGTATTGTCGTGTAAGTAAAGGCTAACTAGAAGTGTGAAGACATAAGCTTGAATTAAGGCTACTGCAAATTCTAGAATTGTTAAGAGGACTAGGATGATAAAAGTAATTATAGCGGTGGGGGTGCTGATTGATATTAAAACCAGAGTAGCCCCTCCAATCAGGTGAATAAGTAAGTGTCCGGCTGTGATGTTGGCAGTTAATCGTACGGCTAAGGCTATAGGTTGGATGAATAGGCTAATAGTTTCAATAATAATGAGTATGGGGATTAGGGGAATAGGGGTGCCCTGGGGGAGGAAGTGAGCTAGTGAGGATTTGGTTTTGTGGCGGAATCCTATGATTACAGCTCCAGCCCATAGAGGGATTGCTATTCCTAGGTTTATAGATAGTTGTGTGGTGGGTGTAAAGGAATGTGGTAATAGGCCTAGGAGGTTGGTGGAGCCAATGAATAGGATGAGAGAGATCAGCATAAGTGATCATGTTCGGCCTTTGATGCTATGCATAGATATCATTTGTTTCAAAATTAAGCTAATTAATCACTGTTGGATTGTAATCCATCGATTATTGAGAAGGCGTTTGGGTTGGGGAAATAGGATGTTTGGGAATGCGATAATTAGAGTTACAATGGGTATACCTACTAGTGTTGGGGTAATGAATGAGGCAAATAAATTTTCGTTCATTTTAGTTCTCAAGGGTTAGGTTTTGTATAGTCCGTTTGAGGCTTTGAGGAGGGGTCTGATGGGAAGGAGAATTTTGAAATACTAATTTGGAATAGGATGAATAGTGTAATAAGTATAGATAAGATAGTAATAAATCAAGGGGTTGTATCTAGTTGAGGCATGATCATTAAGGGGGAAGATTGGAACCCCTTCTTTAACTTAAAAGGTTAATGCTGCGATAGCTTCTTAATGATTTATAGGGTGGAAGATCAGTTGTCAAAATATTTTAGTGGGACGATTTCTAGTACAATTGGTATGAAGCTGTGGTTGGAGCCACAGATTTCTGAGCATTGGCCGTAGAAAAGACCTGGGCGTGTGGAGGATAAAGTGGCTTGATTTAGTCGTCCTGGAATGGCGTCAGTTTTTATGCCAAGTGCCGGGATAGCTCATGAGTGAAGAACATCTTCTGATGAGATGAGTATTCGAATTGGAACTTCTATAGGTAAGACCACTCGATTGTCAACTTCTAATAGACGTAACCCTCCTGGTGGAAGTTCATTGGTGGGGATTATATATGAGTCGAAGCTGAGATCTGTATAGTCAGTGTATTCATAGCTTCAGTATCATTGATGGCCTATTGTTTTAACAGTTATGGCTGGGTTGTTGATTTCGTCTATTATGTATAGAATTCGTAACGAGGGGAGGGCGATTAGGATGAGAATAATGGCGGGGAGGATGGTTCAGATTGTCTCTACTTCTTGGGCATCCATGGTGCTAGTGTGGGTTAGGTTGGTGGTTAATATAGCTGAGATAACATAGAGGACCAAAGAGCTAATGGAATAGACGATTATTAAAGTGTGGTCGTGGAAGTGGGTTAATTCCTCTATAATGGGGGATGAGGCGTCTTGAAAGCCTAGTTGGAATGGGTATGCCATAGAGATATATAAAGGTTAGTTTATAGCTTAACTTTGACAAAGTTATGTATTAATTATACTAATATCTCTTATTAAGAAAGTCGTAATGGTTACGTGGTTGGCTTGAAACCAATTTTTGGGGGTTCAATTCCTTCCTTTCTTGATTAGGCTTTGATGTAGGCTGGTTCTTCAAATGTATGGTAGGGAGGAGGGCAGCCGTTAATTCACTCAATATTAGTTGTTGTTAGTTCTACAGTTTGAACTTCTCGTTTAGAAGCAAATGCTTCTCAGACAATAAAGACTATGAGAATTACTGCTGTTATTGAGATAAAGGATCCTGTGGAGGATAGAGTATTTCATATTGTGTAGGCATCTGGGTAGTCGGAATATCGACGTGGCATGCCTGATAGGCCTAGGAAATGTTGAGGGAAGAATGTTAAGTTTACTCCTACAAATATAATGGCAAATTGAATTTTAGCTCAGGTGTCATTAAGTGTATAACCTGTAAATAAGGGGAATCAGTGGACTAGGCCTCCTATAATAGCGAAAACAGCTCCTATAGACAATACATAGTGGAAATGGGCTACGACATAGTATGTATCATGAAGGACAATATCTAGTGAAGAGTTAGCTAGGACGATTCCAGTCAAGCCTCCTACTGTGAAGAGGAAAATGAAACCGAGGGCTCATAATATAGCAGGTGATCATTTGATGTTACCTCCGTGCAGGGTAGCTAGTCAGCTAAATACTTTTACTCCAGTTGGAATGGCGATGATTATTGTAGCGGAGGTGAAATAGGCACGGGTGTCCACATCTATACCAACTGTGAATATATGGTGGGCTCAGACGATAAAACCTAGGAAGCCAATTGATATTATAGCTCAGACTATTCCTATGTAGCCGAAAGGTTCTTTTTTTCCTGAGTAGTAGGTGACAATGTGAGAGATCATGCCAAAACCTGGAAGAATCAGAATATATACTTCCGGGTGGCCAAAGAATCAGAAGAGGTGTTGATAGAGGATTGGGTCGCCCCCTCCCGCAGGGTCAAAGAATGTAGTATTAAGGTTTCGGTCTGTTAGTAGTATTGTAATGCCAGCTGCTAGGACTGGTAGGGAGAGGAGGAGTAGGACTGCTGTAATTAAAACAGATCAGACGAATAAAGGAGTTTGGTATTGAGTTATGGCTGGTGGTTTTATGTTGATGATAGTTGTGATGAAGTTAATTGCTCCAAGGATTGATGATACTCCAGCTAGGTGGAGGGAGAAGACTGTTATATCTACAGATGCTCCTGCGTGAGCTAGGTTTCCGGCTAGTGGGGGGTAGACAGTTCAGCCGGTTCCTGCCCCAGCTTCTACTGTAGAGGAGGCTATGAGTAGGAGGAATGATGGTGGTAGTAGTCAGAAGCTTATATTATTTATTCGTGGGAAGGCTATATCTGGGGCCCCAATTATGAGAGGGACTAGTCAATTTCCGAAGCCTCCAATTATAATGGGTATTACTATGAAAAAGATTATAACGAAGGCATGAGCTGTAACAATGACATTGTAGATTTGATCATCACCTAGTAGGGCTCCTGGTTGACCTAGTTCAGCTCGAATGAGAATGCTAAGTGCTGTGCCTACCATGCCGGCTCATGTGCCGAATACTAAGTAAAGAGTGCCGATGTCTTTGTGGTTTGTAGAGAAGAGTCAGCGGTTGATGAACATAGGTAAAATGGCTGAGTAAAGCATTAGACTGTAAATCTAAGGACGGAGCGTGAATGTTCCTTTTACCAAGCCCTGGGGTGTGATCATGTCGAATTGCAAATTCGAAGAAGCAGCTTCAAGTCTGCCGGGGCTTCTCCCGCCTTTTTTTCCTGCGCAAGGCGGGAGAAGTAGATTGAAGCCAGTTGTTTATGGTATTTAGCTGTTAACTAAAAGTTCATAGGATAAAAGCCTATCAATCTAGAAGGGCTTAGCTTAAAGGAAAGCGTCTGTTTTGCATTCAGGAGATGTGGGATTAAGTCTTGCAGTCCTTAGTCAGGGGTTAAGTGATTCACTTGCTTAGGGCTTTGAAGGCTCTTGGTCTTTGTCTAACCTAAACCCCTATTCGAAAAATAATATGATGGGGGTGAGGGGGAGGAGAAGGGTGGAGATAACAATTAGGGGTGAAAGGGTTGTTGAGTAAGTTAGTTTTGGGTGGAGTCAGGTTAGTTTTGTACTGTTTGAGGTGGGAAATAAAGTTAGTGCTGTAGAGTAGGCAAGTCGTATGTAAAAATAAAGGTTGAGGAGTGATAGTACTGCTATGGCTAGGGGTAGAATGAGGTTTTCGTTTTTTGTTAGTTCGTCAATGATAAGCCATTTTGGGGCGAATCCTGAGAATGGTGGGAGTCCTCCTGTTGATAGTAGGGTGGTTAGTGTCATTGTTATAAGGATTGGGGCTTTATTTCAGTTTGTTGCTAGAGAGATAAGGGTTGTAGAGTGATTAGAGATAAAGAGATTAAACAGGGTAATGGTCAGGACAATATAGATTATTAGGTTTAGGAGTGTTATGGTAGGGTTAAAGGTGATAATGGCTGTTATCCATCCTATGTGGGCGATTGATGAGTAGGCTATAAGTTTGCGTAATTGGGTTTGGTTAAGGCCTCCTCAGCCCCCTACTATAATTGATGCGATGGCAGAGCTAAGTAGAATATTATGGTCGATAGAGGGTGCGATTTGATATAGAATGGATAGTGGGGCTAGTTTTTGTCACGATAATAGAATTATTCCAGTTAATAGCGAGGTGCTTTGTAGGACTTCTGGGACTCAAAAGTGAAATGGGGCTATTCCTAGTTTGGTGAGTAGGGCAATGGTTATGAGGTATGCGGCTGTAGTGTCTGAGATGTTGGCAATTGATCATTGGCCTGTATTTAGGAAATTAATTATTACTGATATTATTAGTAGTATTGATGCTGAGGCTTGGGTAAGAAAGTATTTGGTGGAGCCTTCAATTGAGCGGGGATTATGGGGGTTGGTGATTAGTGGAATTATGGCGAATAGGTTTATTTCTAAGCCCAGTCAGGCGGTTAGTCAGTGGGAGCTGAATATTGTAAGTATAGAGCCTGAGAATAGGGTAAATAGAATTAGAGTAAGGGCTAATGGGTTAATTAGTACGGGAAGGGTTAAAACCAACATTTTCGGGGTATGGGCCCGATAGCTTATTTAGCTGACCTTACTTAGAATGTAGTGTAATGGTAGCACTAAGAATTTTGATTTCTTAAGTTTAGGTTCAAATCCTAAGGTTCTAGAAATAAGAGGGTTTGAACCTCTTTGATTTACTCTATCAAAGTAACTCTTTAATCAGACATATTTCTAAGATTGTGGGGGTACGCAGGCTAGTACGATAGGCAGGGCTGTGTAGAGCATACAGAGGGCTAAAGTGAGTGGTAGAAAATTTTTTCATAGGAGGTGTATGAGTTGGTCATAGCGGAATCGTGGGTAAGATGCGCGGATTCATAAGAAGCAGATGGTGAGAGCTAAAGTTTTAAGTGTGAAGTTGATTGAGAAATATTCTGGTATTACAGGGTTGAAGCTGGGGCATAGGAATAGGGCTGTTGTGAGGGCATTTATTATGATAATGTTAGCGTATTCTGCTAAGAAGAATAGGGCAAATGGTCCTGCGGCGTATTCAACATTGTAGCCTGAGACTAGTTCAGATTCTCCTTCTGTTAAGTCAAATGGGGCTCGGTTGGTTTCAGCTAATGTGGAGATAAATCATATTATGGCAAGAGGTCATATAGGGAGAAGAAGTCATATGTGTTGTTGGGTTGAGATAAGTGCGGAAAGAGTAAATGAGCCACTTGTGATGATTACTGGAAGGAGGATAATGGCCAGGGAGACTTCGTAAGAAATAGTTTGGGCGACTGCTCGGAGGGCCCCAATTAATGGGTATTTGGAGTTTGAGGCTCACCCTGACCATAAGATTGAGTAGACTGCTAGGCTTGATATGGCTAGTATGAATAGGATACCTAGGTTTATGTTTATTAGTGGGATTGGAAGTGGAAGGGGGGTTCATATGAGAAGGGCGATTGTTAGGGCTAGTGTTGGGGCGATAGTAAATAGAAGGGTAGAGGATGTTAGTGGGTATAGGGGTTCTTTAGTGAAAAGTTTTACTGCGTCTGCAATGGGTTGTAGAAGGCCATAGGGACCCACTACATTAGGGCCTTTACGTAATTGTATGTAGCCTAAGATTTTTCGTTCGACTAGTGTTAGGAAGGCAACTGCCAGTAGAATAGGGATAATTAGGGTTGCTAGATTAATAAGATGCATTGTTAAGAAGAGGAGTTGAACCTCTGATTATAAAAGCTTAAGTTTTATGCAATTACCGGGCTCTGCCATCTTAACAAACCCTGGTCTTGGGTCATTATTGTATAGTCAGTGTAAATTTAGATTAGTTCATTTATATAAACTAGGGCGCTTATTTAAAGTTGGCCCTATTTCTCTTGTCCTTTCGTACCGGGAGAAATAGGTGTATAGATAGAAACCGACCTGGATTACTCCGGTCTGAACTCAGATCACGTAGGACTTTAATCGTTGAACAAACGAACCCTTAATAGCTTCTGCACCATTAGGATGTCCTGATCCAACATCGAGGTCGTAAACCCTATTGTCGATATGGACTCTAGAATAGGATTGCGCTGTTATCCCTAGGGTAACTTGTTCCGTTGATCAGTAGACTGGGTCAATTAGATTTGAGCTTAGATTAGTTGAATCATAGAATAGTATCATTCGGAGGTTCTTTTTTACTCCGAGGTCACCCCAACCAAAATTTTTTACCTAGTAAACTTGAGTGTGTTCCTAGTTGGGTAAATTAGTAGTAGGTAGGTAAGTTAATTTAAGCTCCATAGGGTCTTCTCGTCTTATATTATTATCCCCGCCTCTTCACGGGGAGGTCAATTTCACTGATTAGAGGTAGGAGACAGTTGAATCCTCGTCTAGCCGTTCATACAAGTCCTTAATTAGAGAACAAATGATTATGCTACCTTTGCACGGTCAGAGTACCGCGGCCGTTTAACTAGTGTCACTGGGCAGGCAGTGCCTCTAATACTAGTAATGCTAGAGGTGATGTTTTTGGTAAACAGGCGGGGTTCGTGTTTGCCGAGTTCCTTCTACTTCTTTTAATCTTTCCGGGTCGCACTCCTGTGTCGGGTTAACAATGTGTGCAATAAATGTATTTGAATGTGGTTTGAAGTTATTTGATTGTTAACTATCAGTGAGTATTCGTTCTGATATAAGCTTGTGCGCGGAGAAATATTTCTTGTTACTCATGCTAACATTATTTTTTCTAAGCTTAAATAGAATAGTCCAATTTAAGATAAGGGAGGTTGATAGTGATTTATGGGATTATAGAGGTTATGAGGGTTGAGCTTTAACGCTTTCTTAATTGGTGGCTGCTTTTAAGCCAACTATGATCATGGTGATTTCTTACTCGCCTTGTAAGGTTGTATTCTTGTTCAATAGAGCTGTACCTCTATTGAATAACTCTAAAGCTTACATTATAATTATTAGTTTTGTAGGTATGGCTTTAGGTCGAACTAAGATTCTTTTTTGGACAACCAGCTATCTCCAGGCTCGGTTGGCATTTCACCTCTACTCGTAAATCATCTCACTATTTTGCCACATAGATGAGTTCATTCTGGTAATTGTTCACGAGTAGCTCGTCTGGTTTCGGGGTTATTGGCTTCAGGGCGCTTTGTCAATGGTTTTCTAGTTAGTCCATTATGCAAAAGGTAGGAGGTTTAATCTCTGCTGTTTTGTACTTTGAGGCATCTTTCAGCTTTCCCTTACGGTACTGCATCTATAGCTCCCTAATTAATATTTCTATCACATATACTTTAGCTAGTAAATGTTTTGTTTTAGTGTTAGTGTAATTGAGTTGGTGGGTGATGGGGCTAGTTCTGGTTCAAAGCGGTCAAATTTATGAAATCTTCCGGGTGTAGGCCGGATGCTTTGTTTAAGCTACACTTTGAATAGTCCAAGCACACTTTCCAGTATGCTTACCTTGTTACGACTTGTCTCCTCTCATATTTATGTCAGTAAAATAGGATTTAGGTTGTTAATATTTGAGGAGGGTGACGGGCGGTGTGTGCGTGCTTCATGGCCTAGTTCAACCAGGCTCTCTATTCCTGATTTACTGCTAAATCCTCCTTTGTTCTAGCTTTTCAGATAGAAGTCCGTAAATATTCTTATGAGAAAATGTAGCCCATTATGCCCCATCACATAGGTTACACCTTGACCTAACGTTTTTGTGTTTACGCTTGTGCTTACTGTTTATCCTTTTAAGGGTTTGCTGAAGATGGCGGTATATAGACTGATTTAGCGAGTGATGGTGTGGTTTATCGGGGTTTATCGGTTATGTAACAGGCTCCTCTAGGGGGTATAAAGCACCGCCAAGTCCTTTGAGTTTTAAGCTATGGCTTGTAGTTCTCTGGCGGATGTTTTTGTTACTAAATATCGTGGTTTAAGGCTAAGCATAGTGGGGTATCTAATCCCAGTTTGTATCTTAGCTATCGTGGGTTCATATGTGTAGTAAAGTCACTTTAGTAGTTTATTTATTACAGACCTTTAGCTTTTTACAGCTGAGGTGTGATTTAACTTTATTAATATTGTTTAATTTTAACCACACTTTACGCCGGATGTTATTAATTTGAGTTAATCGTATGACCGCGGTGGCTGGCACGAGATTGACCAACTCTCTATCAGTATAGCTTAGTCAAACTTTCGTTTATTGCTTAATTTTTATTACTGCTGTATCCCGTGGGGGTGTGGCTGAGCAAGGTGTCTTGAGCTACGTAGAGTGAGCTTGATACCAGCTCCTTCGGGATCGTTCGTATTGAGCGAGTAAAAGGGCATTTTCACAGGTTGGCGGATACTTGCATGTATAAGCTTACTAACAATTAATAATAAGGCCAGGACCAAACCTTTTTGTTTATGGAGTAGGTCTACTCATCTAGGCATTTTCAGTGCCTTGCTTTATTAATAAGCTACATTAAC